GAAATATCGACAAATTCTTGCGGAGTAAAAAAAAAGACCCACTATTCCACTTTTAGCTCTATCTAGTTTTAATATCAGAATAGTGGATATGGCCCCGATTCAATGGGTCAGGTCCACTTACTTTTTCTTTTGTTGATTTAGAACTAGATTTGATTAGAATAATGTAAAATAGGAATATATGATAATTCAAGAGACAACTTATTATTATTCATTATATTCATTATAAAAAATATATTCTAATAAAAAATCGAATAAACAAACGTTCCAAATTTCTAACTCGAATTAGTCGAACTCATAAGAATAATAACTTAATTAGGATCAAATTATATGGTTGTTTTTTTTATTAGTATTTCTAAATATTATATAGAAGGAAATAGAAGGAATATCTGTATTCTCCAAATATTAATAAATATTAATACTAAGACAGGATGGTTATGAAAAACACGAAAGCCCCTTATCGGATTTGAACCGATGACTTACGCCTTACCATGGCGTTACTCTACCACTGAGTTAAAAGGGCCCTTTTATTAAATTCTTGACTGAGTTACTATACGGATAAACTAGATATATGTACATATATTCTATACATAAGTATATGCCATAGTGGGTTGTGGAATATTCGGTTTTTCTTTACCTAATATAGTTAAAAAGAAAAGGTTTATTGATATCAATGCACTAAATTGTTTCAATTTCACAATGGCCCTAATGACTTTTCTTTTTAATTTCCCCCATCCGATTATTCTATGTCTATTGACAATTTCGACAAACTAGTCATATTATGAACATAGTATGGGTCGGTCAGGAAAACATGCCCCCATCGTCTAGTGGCCCAGGACATCTCTCTTTCAAGGAGGCAGCGGGGATTCGACTTCCCCTGGGGGTAGGGTACTATGAAAGGGGGTTGATCAGGGATTCTAAATAACCTTAGAAGTGATTGTTCCTGGGTCGATGCCCGAGCGGTTAATGGGGACGGACTGTAAATTCGTTGGCAATATGTCTACGCTGGTTCAAATCCAGCTCGGCCCAAAAATGCGCTGATCCATCATGAATGGATAGAACCCATTTGTTTTCCAGAAAGAACGAATGCACAGGAAAAAAAGAAAACTTTCTGCCCCTACTTCCATTTTTTTTTTTTATTTTCTCTTTTTTTCCTTGAAAAAATGGATTCTCAATCGATTTGAGAATAACAACATGGATTACCAGTAATCCATGTTGCTTTCACTAAGCATTCACGGAACTATCAATATATCCGCGGATCTCTGTTACAACGCAGTAATTCAAAATAGATCGGCTTTGAATGAAATAAAAATAATATGGATATACTTTTTAGGGGGATTGTAGTTCAATTGGTAAGAGCACCGCCCTGTCAAGGCGGAAGCTGCGGGTTCGAGCCCCGTCAGTCCCGACCGTATCCAATATATACTCAATCCATCCCGTCTTTTTCGGAGAAAAGGGTACAGGGAACAGAATTTCATTCCCTCCAAAAAGTGATCTTGAGTTATTTTTGAACATTTATTATCAAAAAAACCCGTTCTATTGTGAATTAGTACAATTATTGGGGGCAGCATATTCAGAATTCTAGTAGAGTATCTACTGTATTTTTTTTTATTAGTGCTCCTCATCCTTGTAATGTATAACAATACTATATGTTTCTTTTTTTACTAAGGGCATTTTTTGTACTAACATTATAAAATGAATTAAACATAGTTACCCTGATAGAGCCCATTCAGGTTAACCCGATTTATTTTTTGGTTCCAATTGGGTGGAATCTTAATTACTAAAAAGAATCTCTTCCCAACGAGCAAGGAAATGAATCTTTTTTTCCTTCGGGTCCAAAGAAATAACCAAAAAAATAGTGAATTTTATGGAATATTAGATCTTTTATACCAAGAGATTCATCTTTATCACACTTCTTTGGTTGCCGAGAAAACTAGATTATTACCATTCAAAAAGGAATTTAGAGCTTAACGCCGTACTTTTTTCATTTCACGTCGATGGGTCGGTAACCAAAAAAAGTGGCAAAATGGGCAAAAAATGCTTGATCGGATAATTTAAAAGGGGATAGATTTAGGGTATATGATAGATTTATGGTATATTATGGTATATAAAGTCAAGAAGAGAAAAACGGATAAGAAATAAAAAATTTTTGATTGGATCATTAATCCAATTTTTATTCAGTATGGATAAAGGACCCTTCTATGTTATACTATATCAATTCTTGACGATTAATGCATGTGATAGCTCAGATATTCTTAATTCATGATATTGCTGATTCAATATCATCGCGATGTAATTCATCTCATTGAATTGAATTTACCGGCGAAAGAGTGATTCCTCATCTCTATGGGATTAAATCCCGAGTTATTGCGAAGTAAAAAAAAAACGAAATAATGATATTATGGAAGTCAATATTCTTGCATTTATTGCTACTGCACTGTTCATTCTAGTTCCTACTGCCTTTTTACTTATCATATATGTAAAAACCATAAGTCAAAATAATTAATTTGAATGAAACTTGGCTTCTTAGTTCTTATTAATGATTGAATAAATACAAAATGAATAAATAAAAGCTTCACCTTTTGATTCTTAATGAAATGATTGAACGACAATCAGCAGTATTCTATGAAATCTGCTAGTTCTGATAGTATGGTAGAAAGAAATATATTCATCTTTCTACCATACTATTTACTTTTTTAGTCTTAGTGAAGTATAGAAAGTCGGATTCTATAAATTAATATAGATCAATCAAAATATTGATCTTCATATATCATATATGTGATACGAATTAGGTATATGTAATCTTAATATTATCCTATTCTAATTCTTTGTTTCATCCATTTGATTTGTATTGATTCCAATCAAGCTCAAAAAAGCAAAAGACAACTCTTATCTTAGTCTTACCATTCTAATTCCAAGGTTTCTTAGGTTTTTTTTTAGTTCAAATATGAACTATGAATCCTGATATACATCGAAAGAATAAAATCAATGAAGTAAAAAGCAATATGGGTATATATAAAACCTAGCCATTTTTTTGACATTATGAAGAAGTAATTAATTACAGGAGTTCTATTGGAACGGAACTTATTCGGATTTCGAAAAGGGGTCGTAAAAATGCTTGAACATCGAAAGTACGTATCTATTTCATTTCAAAGTGGTAAAATCGGGTTGGTTTATCAGTTTAGGAAGAATTAGGTTGGAATCTCTTTCTGTCTCCCCTTTACTTTCGGAATACGAGCAGGAAAATCGTTGAAATATCTGTTTGATTGAAAAAAGGATATTAGTCATATAGTACATTACTATACCAGACCAGAATACAACGGAACTTTGAATTAAATAAAAAATGTAAAAATTTACAGCGCTTTACAGAACTATCTAGAAAACAATTGATAAAGTTTGATTCATCAACTTATTAATTAGTAGTACTTAGAGTCCACTTCGTCCCCACACTACGAGTGAAAGGGAAAATGTAAAGACTACCATTAAAGCAGCCCAAGCAAGACTTACTATATCCATGTGAATGATGTCCCCTATCTCGATAAATATGAAGGAATTAGTCCATTATTGTTCACTAATAATAGTGGATCAATAGTGAACAGTCAAAAAGGATTCTGACCCAGGACTCTTGATAAATCAATACACTAAATACACTTCAAACAAGTTGTTATATGATTTTTCTAGTAGAAATGGGAACCATTAAGCCTATACAAAATAGGCCTTGCCATTCTTGGAAGTAGTAAGGGAATGTTATTAATTGAACACATAGATAAGAAAATCTATTGTTTCTTTTGTTGACCGTCATAAGTAAAAGACATAAACAATGTGGAATGAAGATCAATCATTCATCCCTCTCTTTCCTAATTTGATTTAATTTTGACTATGCTCCCGATTGTTACTCTTGAACCAATCGGGGAATAGTCTATTTCATTGCTTGGCTCGAGGTTAGTGCAAAAAGTCTTTTGCACTTTTTTCTAAAAAAGCCAATTACCGATTCAATCTAATATTGATTGAATGCCTGCGCATTTCTAGACTTTCATGAGTCTGTATCCAAAGTATTTTCCTTCTCTTTTCACACCCACTAATTCGCTAGCCTGTCCGGCTTAGTTCAATTTAAGCTAAGCTAAGATCGAGAAGATCCAGTCAGTAGCCACTACATTGTAGTGGAAGGACCTCCAAATTCTCTTCCACTAGAATCTTGAATCGTAGACGGAAGGATTTAAATCCTTTTGAGTTTTGAGAAGCGACAGATACTTAGAATCAAGCAAGTCTCAACAGTTCGTTTGCGTCTGTGAGGGAATAATTCATTGAGTTATATATCGGCCGACCATAATAAGGAATTTGGAGTCTTGTGTTGATCAGGCGACACCCGGATTTGAACTGGGGAAAAAGGATTTGCAGTCCCCCGCCTTACCACTCGGCCATGTCGCCAAAATGATATAAACTAGACTAACATTTTTTCCTTCTGGAAGATTACTAAACTTCTTTTTTTATTGTACTTCCTTCGTGACTTCCATTTTATCTTAATACCTTTCCTAAAATAACTTCTTTTTTGATTGGATTTATACCTTTACTTCAATTTATTGTATAGTATCTCCAAAGACACAATGTCTAAAAACCTCCTCTCTTATTTCTATTGAAATCAAAAATAAAAAGAACTTCATTTTTGATTTTTTAACAAAAAAACAACTCAGGACAAATCGAACCGTTAACTAGTTAATTATTAAATCTTAATTTTTTAATTATTCTTGGATTTAAATCGCATTTTTTACTTAATAAGATAATTAAATGAAAATTGATACAGAACTAATTGATATTGATTCTTTTCAATAAAAAAAAAAAAAAAAAAGATTTTTCAATTTTCATTATAACAGCAATTAGGAGTCTATGTAAACCCTAGAACAAAAATTATTACAGGGGGTCTCTAATGGGGTATCTTTTTGATAAAATTCTTAAGAAGAAATTATCCGGAAAATGTTCTGCTTCAATTTTTAGAGTAGAAATTT